TGTAATAATCATATGACCCAGATTAGATTGTAAACATGAAAGAGTAAGAACTCAGGGGGGCCATACCCCCCGAGTTCTTACTCTTAGAGCGAGGCTTTGGCCTATTCCAAAACGTATAGAACCTTAGTCAACATAATACAAATACTCTATTCGTAGAAATGATAAAAGGGATCCTTTGCTCTGATGTTTCACTCTATTCCTTTTTTCTTATAATGTTTTTGAAAAATTGAATATATTGACTGATTCAAAGTAGAAATCCATCGATTTTATGAATAATCCAATACGTGTGGATTTATCGGTATGAAACATCCTGCAAATCTTTTATTTACTAAAATAAAATAAAAAACGAATAATAAAAAGAAATATTTTTTATTTTATTTTTATATTTCTATATAGAAATATAAAAATATATAGAAAATAAAAAAAGGGATAAAATAAGAACTGTAATGAGATAATAAAGAAGTATTTAGATATACGTAAAGATTTAATCTGCTTTTCAGTCGGAACAAAACAAGAAAAGTCTTTTTTTGTTTGAATAATTTTACTAAGTTATAAGTTGAAGTGAATTGAATCATTGAAGAAGTTCTATTTGTTCAATGAATTACTCTCCCCTAACTTCCCCTTTTTTTGTTTCTGTTTGTCCATTACTGTTATGAATCTAAACAAAAAAAAAGAAGTTCAGATATACCTGTAAAAGATAACTAGGGATAAGAATCCTTGGCGAACAGGAGAAAAAACACGATTCTTTCGATACAAGACGACACAAGAAAGGTATTTTTCTTGTGTCGTCTTGTATCGAATAGAAGATTAGGAAGACTAAAAAGACTTTATAGAAATATTTTTTACTTTCATTTTTCCCGTCTTTGCCTTGTATTCTATTCCTTTGTATGCTTTTTTTCTATTATTAGGAATAGTATACAAGTAATGAGTTTCAGACATCTCACAAAAGAAAAAACAGTATAAAAAAATAAAAAAAAGTAAAAGGCTTACAGAATTTTTGAATCATACAATACATAATTCTATCAATCGACAAGTTTAAGGAATCTCTAGATCTAGAAATTTATTTCGTACAACTGAACCTTTTCAAACTGTTTCTTTTTCAGAACCAAAAAGATTTGTGCCAAAATCACAGATGCCAAGAAGAACAAAAGGCCTTGGACTCGTAATGGATCTTGAAGCACTATTTCTGCGTCTCCCTGCCCAAACCCTCCTACATTTGGATTACTTGTTAATGGTTGATCAAGCTTGATGGATTCACCTTCTGAAACAAGAAGTTCTGGTCCTGGAGGTATAATATCAACCACTTGACGTCCATCTAATGCATCAATTATGGTTATTTCATACCCCCCCTTTTCTTTACGTACTATTCTGCTTACTATACCGGCTGATGTAGCATTATAAACTGTATTGTTACTCTTGCTACCATCAGGATAAATCTGACCCCTTCCTCTGTTCCCACCTACATATATAGGATATTTTAAGAAGTGAACGTCTTTTTTCGTAGCAGGGTCGGGAGAAAGAATGGGAAAGACGATTTCACTATATTTCTGACCGGGAACAGGACCTATCACAAGAATATTTTTTTTATTAGGACGATAAGACTGAAAAGAAAGATTGCCCATCTTTTCTTTCATTTCGGGAGAAATACGATCGGGGGGGACTAATTCGAATCCCTCGGGTAAAATAAGAACAGCTCCCACATTTAAAGCTCCCTTTTTACCATTAGCAAGAACTTGTTTCAGTTGCATATCATAAGGAATTCGAACAACTGCTTCAAATACAGTATCAGGAAGTACAGCTTGCGGAACTTCAATATCCACGGGCTTATTAGCTAAATGGCAATTGGCACATACAATTCGACCAGTCGCTTCTCGTGGATTTTCATAACCCTGCTGCGCAAAAATGGGATATGCATTTGAAATAGATGCTCGAGTTATTACATATATCATGATCGATAAAGAAATGGATCGAGTCATCTGTTCTTTTACCCAAGAAAAAGTATTTCTATTTTGCATAGTCCAATCATAGATCCCGGAATTTCTACAATAAATTCGATAGGTAGCTAGTAGAATTCCCTATCCACAAGTTTGCCATTGTATTGATTGTACTGAAAGAATTGTACTGGTGTAATATGGTATGAATACCTTGAACTGAAAAGGTAGAAGTATAAAAAATAAGTAAGATTTAAAACGATTTCTTTATACACGAAGCAAAAGTATGATTTGATTGATATCAAGAGATCTAATGAATTCTTCATTCATTCATTGAATGATAAATTACTACAAGGGAAGGAGATACACGATTTAAAAAATCGTTCTAAGCCAATCCAAAATCGTTGTATATCGAACCAATCATTAGTTCCCAACCATGGGTCGAGTGGAATCCGATCCATAAATCAGTAACTAAAAGAATAGAAAAAGCTTTTATTGTGTCACTTAAGTTATAGAGAAATTCCTGAATCCAATTAGGAAAATTGTAACCAATTCCATCTTCATTTATTCCTTTCGATGAAGACTCGAAAATCCATTTTAAGTAACGAATATTATTTTTATTTTAAGACGAACCCTACCAGATCCTTTAATTCTTTTATTTCTATTTCGAATTCGAAAGATTTAACTTTTTAATCGCAGCACGGCGATAGGGTATCAATTCAAAATCAGGGAACTAAAAGGAAGAATTCTGTTTTTACGAAAACAAAAGGTAAGATATTTGATGAATCTATACTTAACTTAGATTAGACTTCTTAATGAAACTTATTAGACCTTTAATTAGTATAAAAGAGTTAAGCTGGGGGCCATGTATATGCGTATATTTTGGTGTACTTTTGGTGTACAAATAGTTTATAGTTTATATTAATACTTAAATTCTTAATACTTATTCTTAATACTTATCTTAATACTTAATATATATTATATATATATTATTATTATATTATATATTATATATATTATAATTTATATTATTATATTATTATATTATATTATAATTTATAATTAATTATTATTATATTTTTTTTATTCTTTATGCGTCCTCCTGGTTTTTTTATTTGTATTTGAGATGTATAATGTATGTGAACTGCTGCCTCAACGGAACGGTAAAATAGAATATAGCATCCTTTGTCGGAATGAACATTTTTAAGAAGCTGCAGTTGTCTTAAAAAGATAATTACTAAGTTCTTCTCTCATGCTGAGATTTATTCTTCAGTTCATTTCATTCAATTGGTACGCGCAAGAAATAGGCCAATTCGGCAGCTTTTTGTTCAATTTCTCGTGGATTAAAATTTTCATCAGTACGAGTCAAGGGAATGGCTCCTTGACCCCCGATTTCCATATAAAGGACACGACGAGTAAAAAGACCCTCTCCCACCTCTATTCTGATTGATTGGATATCTTTCAGAAAGAAACGAAGGAAGATGCGACGATTTTTTCCAGGGAATCCCCAACGAAAAAAGCACATTATCCCTTCTTTTCTATCGAATCGGTCATAACCACTACCTAAATTCCATGAAATTGTGCACCACAAATAAGAACTAATGAATAGACCTGCGATCCCATAGAAAGACATCACGATCCCTTGTGGGAAAAAAACAATTTCCTGAGAAGGAAATACGGATATCAGATTCCTACCAAGATAACTGGAAGTTCCAACCACTAAGAATCCTAGTGAACCTAAAAAAAGGATACAGGCCCAGCAAAAATTACTTGTTTTTCGAGACCCCGTTATAAGTTCTATCCATATATGTTCTGATCGCCAATTCATACTATACTAGATCCAGTTGCATTCGATTAGAATTGAGAAAATAACCCAAATAGATTTGACTTTTCTTGCTTGATTCCGAAATAACTTCCATCAACTAGTAGTATTCTGACATGAACCATTAGGAATAATTGGTTAGATACATTGAGTTTCTATTTCAAAGATTTAAAAAAAAATATTTGCTGATCATTTTGAATTTAATTGATATTGATTAAGCTATAACCGCATATACATACATTAATGCATATATTATGCATTAGTATACATAACAATTTTTCCGTTTGTTTTCGGAAAGGCCACATATCATATATCCTACCATATTACACTAAAAAAGTATTTGTATGATGATCCAGCGTTGAAATAAATTGATGAGATTTGGTCCCATCATTTTTAGACAATCTTATTTCTTTGGACATAAAGAGATAAAGAAGCCATTGCGATTGCCGGAAAGACTAGGCCCACTAAAGGAACCAAAATAGAGGGAAAGTTAAAATCTATCATAGAACGGGTACCTCGATTTCATATTTGTACCTATTATAATTATAAAGATATCTTATGTTATGATACGTCTACCTATTATAAAAAAATATGAATATAATCTTAATATTAAAGTACTTAATAATAAAAATAAATAAGTACAAGGAATGTAGAACTAAATGAAGTTTACCTATTCCTCTTTCTACACGAATATGTATGACAGTCCACTTTCATCAATTTTATTCTTCTTTTCCCATCCTTAATTTTATTTATATCTTTTCTTTCAAAAAACCTTTGTTTGTTTTGAAAGAAAAGAATTTTTTATGAATTCGCGACTTTAACCAATCTTATCCAACAAACAAAACAGGGATTCCTAGTGAAAAACAGGGGTTCTCGGTAAATAGAAATAACTTATATTCTATATTCTCTTATATTCTATATTCTTATTATTCTTTATTATCATTCTATATTCATTCTTATATTCTTCTTAGTTTGATTATATATTCTATATTTTAATTTGATTTGTTTTTATATTTTATTTTTCTTTCTATATTTTTTTATATATTTTTCGTTGTTCTATAATATGAATATGTCATAAAGTAGGGATAAATTTTTTTTTATTTACCCGATTTCTCAGAAGGAGAAAGAAACTCTTTTTTATCTTGTCGATAGAGAGATGCTTATTCCTAATCAGGAAGGGGGGGGTCGAATAAAAAAAAGGATTCGGGTAAAAAAGTAATTATCCAAAACTTCTGACTCTTACTACACTTATAACTGATGTCCCAAAAGAAAACACCATCTTCCTAGTTTTGTTTTTTTGATTACAATAAACTAAATGCTTATTCGCTACAAATCAAAATAACTGAACCTAGTTCTATACTTCCATTTTAAAATGAAGAATTTCAACCCCTTTTTAATTTTAAATTAAAATATTTTTTTTTGAATCTTGATTCAAGGGAAGGAAACCCTGTAGTTGAAATAACTCACTGAGAACACCTTTTAAAAGATTACGTGGTACGATTGGGTCGAATAAGCCCTTATCGAATAAATACTCAGCCGCTTGTGAACCGTCAGGTACTGTCTTTTTCAATGTTTGTTCAATTACTCTTTTGCCCGCAAACGCAATATAGGCATTAGGTTCAGCAATAATGATATCTCCCAACATACCAAAACTTGCTGTAACTCCGCCAGTTGTAGGAGATGTAAGGATTGATACATAGAATAACTTTTTATTTGATTGATAATCATATGAAGCAGAAGATATTTTAGCCATTTGCATCAAGCTCAAACTCCCTTCTTGCATGCGTGCTCCTCCAGAAGCACACACAATAATGACAGGTAGAGATCGATTAATAGCATACTCGATCAAACGGGTTATTTTCTCACCTACTACGGATCCCATACTACCTCCCATAAACTGAAAATCCATAACTCCAATTGCTATGGGAATACTATTTAGTTGACCTATGCCCGTTTGAACAGCTTCAGTTAAACCCGTTTTTTTTTTATAAAAAAAGATGCGATCTATATAAGGTTCCTCTTCTGAATGAAATTCAATGGGATCCATAGAGACCATATCCTCATCCATAGGCTCCCAAGTGTCAGGATCAATAAGAAGTTTTATTCTATCTGAACTACTCATTTTCAAATGATATCCGCAGTGTTCACAAATATTCATTTTTGACCAAAAAAATTTTTTATAATTTAATCCATAACAATTCTCGCATTGAACCCATAACTCTCTGTATTTTGTATTTATATCGAAATCATTAGAGCTTCCTATTTCATTGAGATAACTGCTACTAGTACTACTCGAATTTTCACTTTCAATACTACTTATAGTTTGACTTTCCGTACAAATGAAACTATAAATGTAACTGTCGATACCACTGTAAATGTCACTATTAAGACTGATTTCAAAACGAAGATAACTATCAATGCAACTATTAATGTGATTATTCCAATTAGATTGAGTATCATACATGGAATAATAATAGTAGTAATTGCTACTCTTAGACTCACTATTCAAATAACTATAAAAAAGTATCTCTAGTTCATTCAAAAAAGAATTAGCATTGTCAATCTCAAAAATCTGATTTTCAATATCAAAATATACAGAATAACTGTCACCATTACTATTTTTAACTAAAAAAGTATCATCAGAGATCAAACTAAAAATATTTCTGCTATCAAATAAATAATCTAGATAATTAATATTACCGAAACTATAACTGCCACTATCACTCCAACTAGGAATCCTTTTCTCCGCATCATTTAGAATAGGTTCATTACTTCCACTAGTATGTCCAATACCATCAAGACTATCCATTGATTTACTTAGTCCACACCTATGTTCTAACTTATTGTTAGACAAGATCGAATTGAACCAACATTTTTCCATAGAGCCTTTCTGCCCCCTATTTGATGAAAACTTAATACCTAATATATGAATAGTCATTCGATGAATAAAAAAATCATTTTACTATTTTTTTTTTATCATTCAGAATTCAAATGAAGCATATTATCCAATCATTAAAATTATTAATTAAAAACGAGTGAGTCTTGAAAAGAAAGAAAGGATTCTTCTCCTGTTGGGGAATCCAGTTAATCATTTCAATATTTCAATATATATTATGATAGAATCTTTTCCTCAAAAAAAAATCTAAGGAGAGGTTTCTTAAAAAACTTTAAATTCTCATCAAAAAGATACATAGTTGTTTCTTCCCATAAATTTTAAATAGATTCTCGTAGAATCTCGTGTCATACAGTCAAATAATAAATTTGTTTATTACAACAGGGAACGAAAAAGACAATATCAATATAAAGGATGGGGGTAGAAGGGATCTTTCCCTTGGCTTGATCCTTGATCTATGGCCTGAATATAAAATGATACACCAATCCAGTCCTAAGGATACATAATTAAGCCTATGGCTCCAACAATAAATAATAAATAATAGATTAGTCTTCAATAAATAATAGAAATAGATTATTCTTCGATCTTATGTTGTATATACTTGTATATGGTAAGGTCTGTACATATTGCAAATACACAAATACCCTCATTCATAGTATAGGATTAGTATAGCATGTTCGTTCTTTATTCTATTCGGCCCAATCTTTTCTTAAAAAAAAGATTGGGCCAAGTTTCATTGCAATCAATTAGGAGAACAAACAGGGACTGCTGAATTATGCGCACTTATTTTGTCTCTTTATCTAGCTTATCGACTGGGTCGAAATCAAATTTTATCTCTTTCCATACTTCACAAG